GTTCACTTTCTAAGTGTGCTAATGGAATGGATTCATCTAATGCTAAACAAATATCGTCAGTTGTAAATTCACGTTTTTCATAAAATGCTTGATACATACCCTCAATAATACTTTGTCGAATTTCAGCTCCAGAAAATGATTCCGATAATTTTGCTAATTTTGAATAATCAAAGGATTCCCAACTATTTGATCGAAATTCTTTAAGATGAATTTTAAAGATTTCTTCACGTTCTTCTTTTTGTGGTAAGTCTAAAAAGAATATTTCATCAAATCTCCCTTTTCGGATTATTTCCAAAGGTAATAATTCAATATTATTAGCAGTCGCAATAACAAAAACAGGTTTTGTTTTTTCTGATAACCAACTTACGAATGTACCTAATACACGGTTACTTGTACCGCTATCTCCTGAATTTTCAGTATTATTAAATGCTTTATCAATTTCATCAATCCACAAAATACATGGTGAGACTGCTTCAGCAACATTAATCATTTGACGTAACCTTGATTCTGACTCTCCTACAATACCTCCAAACAGCTTACCAACATCTAATTTTAATAAAGGTAATTGCCATTCGTTTGCAATTGATTTTGCCGTTAAAGATTTTCCTGTACCTTGAATTCCTACGAGTAATAATCCTCTTGGTGTTGGTAATCCATAATTTGAGGCTTGAATGGTAAATGCAGTTTTTCGTTTTTTTAACCATTCTTTTAAATTTTGTAAACCACCAAGGTTTATAATTTTCTCTTCTACAGAAATGTATTCCAAAATCTCTGTTTGGCTAATAATCTGTTTCTTTTCACTTAATAAAATATTAATACTATTATTATTAATTGTTTTGTAGGTTGCAATAATTTTTGACAAAACTCGTCGAATTCTTTCTAAGGATAAACCTTGGCAAGCTCGAACAAGATTTTCAAATAATTGTGAGTCGATTTTAATGTTCAATGAATTTACTAACCGAGTTAATTCTTCACTAATTTCTTGTTCTGACGGTAATTCGAATTGTAATACAGTTATTAAATCTTGTAATTCTTTTGGAATCGTTAAATCTGACCCAATGATAATTATAGTTTTTGGTTGTAGTTTCAATACTCGACTAATGTTACGTAACTTTCTTGATACAGAAAGATCACTTAAAAACCGATTAAAATCTTTTAATAGGAATAAGGCAGGAGTCTCTGCTTTAAGTCTTTCAACGAGTTCAAGAGCTTGTAAAGGGTTTTTTCTTGCAAATCCTTCATTATTTGGATTATTTGTATAACCATCTACAAAATCCCAACTATAAATACTTCGATTTAAATTTGTCTTTACATTTTTTCGAATTACGTATTCTACTCGATCTTCTTCAATTGTATTGATGTAAATTATTGGATAACGGGCTTTTAGAAAAAGGGCTAATTCATCATTAAATTTCATAAATAATTATTCAAAAATTTAGTTTATTAAATTAGTATTATATTAATTCTAAATAAAAAATTCTTTATTATTAGAGTTTTTAAAAAGAACTAACTCTAATAATTTAATGATTTTATTTGGTAATTGCTAAAACTTTTCGTCCTTTTTTTCGACGATTTCGAATTACATTACGCCCTTGAGGCGTTGCCATTCGTGCTCTAAAACCTGATACCTTTAGTACTGAATACCGACCTTTATTTGAAAGTGTACGCTTTGACATATTTGTAAATTTTTAATTAATTTTATTATAGAATGGATGAACGTAATAAATCATAAATGACTAAGTGTCGTAAGATTTCTTCACGTGTTTCAAACATATAAAATGCATCTTGTTTATATTCATACAATGGATTTTTTTGTCCATAACCTCGCCATCCAACAGCTTCACGTAATAAGGTCATTTTTTGTAAATGTTCTCGCCAAATTCGATCGATATTAATTAAAAGAATACTTCTTTCTAAATTTTCAATAATCCCGTCACCGTAGACAGATAATTCAGTCATTTTAGATTGGTATGTTAACCAAAATTCGTTAAATAAGTACATCTTTAGTTCATAAAGATCAAATTCAGTTTTTAACGCTTTAGAATTAGATAAATAATTCAAACTTAGATTCTTTCCAAATAAATTTTCAATTAGAGGAATTGTTTCATTTTTTAATTCGAATAGAAGTTCAGTAATAATTTGCTCACCATAAGCAAAAATACTTTTTTGTAGTGAAGCACTTTCTAAAATTCTTTTTCTTTCATAATAAACAATATTACGTTGTTTATTTAAAACATCATCATAATCAAATAAATTTTTTCGTTGTTGATAGGCGCGTTCTTCAACACGTTCTTGCGCAGAATCTAGACTTTTTGTTATAAGATCTGACTCTAATGGTGAATCATCAGAAATTTGTGTTTGCATAAACGTTTGTACTTTTGGCCCACCAAAAAGTCTTAATAAGTTGTCATCTAAACTTAAGAAAAATCTTGAAGTTCCAGGATCTCCTTGTCGACCACATCTTCCTCGAAGTTGATTATCAACTCGTCTTGAATCATTTCTTTCAGTACCGACAATATACAATCCACCTAAATTTTTAACAATCTGATTTTCTTGTTCTTGATGTTTTTTATTATATTTAATTAATTCATTAATTAAATATCGAATAGAACATTGGTATGAAATTGTCGGAATAGAAATACGATCATTTTCTCTTAAAATTCTTAGAATATCAATATCCGATAATGTTAAGAATTTTTTATCAGTAAGTAAAGATAGCAAAACACTTACAAACTTTTGTGAAATACCATTAAATTGAGTTATTAATAAAGATTTAAATATATCTAATTGCTTTGAGATTATATAATTTTTTGCTACTGTCAAAATATCATATAATTGCTTTTGAATCTTAAAATTAATATTCCCACCTAAAATAATATCAGTTCCTCGGCCTGCCATATTTGTAGCAATTGTAATACTACCTTTTTTACCAGCTTGAGCTACAATTTCAGATTCTCTTCTAACATTTTCAGGCTTAGCATTCAAAATTTGATATGATAAATTGTATTCACTCAATAATTGTGCAAGCATTTCAGATTTTTCAACTGTAGTTGTTCCAACTAAAATAGGTTGACCTGTTGAGGAAATTTTATAACATGTTTGAGCAATAGCATTCCATTTTGAAAATTGATCTTTATAAATAAGATCAGCTAAATCATTTCTTTGAACTGGACGAGCTGTTGGTATTTCCTCAACAGATAAATTATAAATTTTTTCAAACTCTACTTCAGCAGTTTTACCAGTCCCAGTCATTCCACCTAATTTAGGATAGAGTAAAAAGAAGTTTTGATATGTAATTGCAGCAACTGTTTCAGTTTTTTGACGAATTGGTAGATTTTCTTTGGCTTCAATGGCTTGGTGAAGACCATCCCCCCATCGACGATCAGGCATGATTCGACCTGTAAACTCATCAACGATGACAATGCGGTTATTTTGAACAATATAATGAATATTATTAAAATAAAGAGCATTGGCTTTAACGGCATTAATAATATATGGTATCCAAGGATCCCTTGGATCATATAAATCTTGAATACTTAAGATTTTTTCAATTTGTTTACTACCTTCTTCAGTTAAAACAACATTTTTATTTTTCTCATCAACTTTATAATGGGTATTAAGTTCCAAATAATCTGTAATTTCAGCTGCAACGATATATTTTTCGATAGGCGTTTGAATATTATTTGAAATAATTAAAGGTGTTTGAGCTTCATCAATTAAGATAGAATCAACCTCATCAATAATACAGTAATTAAATGATCTTAAGACAACATCATTTAAATTTAATGCCATATTATCTCGTAAAAAATCAAATGTTAACTCATAATTCGTTACATAAGTAATATCTGCTTGATAATTTGTTTGCCGCTCAGCTGTTGTCATACCTTCTTGAATAAGACCTGTGTCTAAACCAAGAAATCGATAAATTTGGCCCATGGATACTTGATCACGATTTGCCAAGTAATCATTTACAGTTACAATATGTACACCTTTATCTGACAATGCATTAAGAAATGCTGGTAAAGTTGCTACAAGCGTTTTACCTTCACCAGTCTTCATTTCAGCAATTTTTTGATTATTTAATACGAGACCCCCAATCAATTGCACATCAAAATGTCTTAAACCCAGGGTTCGGAAACTTGCTTCTCGGGTCAAAGCAAATGATTCAGCAATTAATGAATTTAAATTCTGAGTATCTTTATATTGTTGTTTTAACTTAAAGCTTTTTGCCCGTAATTCACTATCACTTAAGGATTTTAAATTATTTTCTAAAATATTAATTTGATTAATTAAACTTTGATATTTATTTACAAGTGAATTGTTATTAAATGGGTTTTTTAGCATATTAAAATTATTTAAGTATTTTTAAACAATAATATTGATCCGTTTTTGTTTTTGGTTATTTAAGTCAAATTTAACAATTCCATCTGTTAATGCAAATAACGTAAAATCTTTTCCACATCCTACATTATTGCCTGGTTTAAATTTCATTCCTCGTTGACGAACTAAGATGTTACCTGCAATAACTTTTTCTCCACCAAATCTTTTCATACCTAATCGTTTTGCGTTTGAATCCCGTCCATTTTTTGTACTACCCGCACCTTTTTTATGTGCCATTAGCTTAAACTCCTATATTCTTTTAATTTTAATTAATAACAATATCTTCAATAAGAACTCGAGTTAACTCTTGTCTATGCCCTTGTTTCTTACGTGTTTTCTTTTTAGGTCGCATTTTATAAACAATTGTTTTTTTACCACGTAAATGTTCTAAAATTTTCCCTTTAATAGTTACACTATCTAAATAAGGTTTACCAACTAAAAGTTCACCATCATTATTTAGTAATAGTACACGATTTAAAGTAATTTGCTTACCTAATTCTGTGGGAATTCGATTAAAATCATAGTATTTCCCTGTCTCAATCCAAAATTGTCTTCCACTTATCTCGACAATTGCATATTTCATAATTTAAATTAATTTATTTTTATGTAATCTTATAATACTAGAAATTTTTTTAAACCGTCAACTTTTTTATAAATATCTTTTAATTTTCTATTGTACTTTTTAATGTACATAGTTCATTGTAAAATAGTTCAAATGCTTTTGATTTATAACATTCTGGGTTACTAATGATAGATAAGGTGCGAGTTATTTGAATATTTTTAATTTTAAGAATTTCAATTGTTTTTAATTCAATTTCTTTTTCAATTGCAGATGAAGATACAAAAGCTGCTCCTAAACCTAAACTAACTGCCGTTTTAATACCTTCAATTGAATTTAATTGCATAACGATTTTTAACCGCTTGGTATCAATATCATTTTTAACTAAAATATTATCAATAAATTTTCTAATCGTAGAATTTGAATTTAAAGTTATGAAATTTAAATAATATAAATCTTCTTTATTTACTATTTTTTTTTTTGCAAATGGGTGCGACTTTGAAATAATCAAACTTAACTCATCTTTCACAAAATGTTTTACTGTAAGATTTTTTTTTAATTCTTCGGGTATTTCACCGCCAATTACAGCAATATCAATTTTACGATTTAAAACATTATTTGCAATTAATCGAGTTGAATTTACTTGAACTTTTAAATCAATTTGAGGATAATTTTGTGCAAAAAGTGCAAGAATTCTAGGCATTAAGTAGATTCCTATTGTTTGACTAGCCCCTACAATTAAGTGTCCTCTATCACCATTTTTTAGATCGATTAAGGCTCGACAACTCTCTTCGCATAATGCTAGTATTCTTTCAGAATATTGTAAAAATACTTTTCCATTTTCTGTTAGTGAAATTTTATTATTTTCTCTATTTATTAATAATATATCTAAATTTTTTTCTAAAGCTTTTATTTGTTTACTTAGTGCTGGTTGAGATAAATATAGAACTTCAGCAGCGCGAGTAAAATTCTTCTCTGTGGCAACTGCTTTTAGAATTCTTAATTGCTGTAAAGTAAAGGGAAGCATAATAATTTTAATCTTCTAATAATAAAAATTTTTAGTATAGTAAAATACGGATGGAGAGACTCGAACTCTCATAACAAAAGTTACTAGGACCTAAATCTAGCGCGTCTACCAATTTCGCCACATCCGTTATATCTTATAGATTTTTAAAATATTTTCTTTATTTAGCAAATAAATCTTTAAAAAAATTTAAAGATTTATTCATCTTCATTGTATACGCTATATACAAAACTTGTTGTTTTTCCTCGTAACATAGATTTTGCTAAAGATAAAGATTTTTGAGCTGCTTGAACTCCTTTTCTTTTCCAATTTGCTTTACGAGCATTTTTTTTAGCTTTTGATGTCCGTTTTTTAGGTACAGCCATTATGTTTAATTTTTAATTATAGTTTCTTACAAATACTATAATATTTCTAATTAAAAGTCAACTTTAACATAGCTGAAACTCTATCTCACCATTTTATATCACTAAAATTAACGTGTTAAACGTTGGAATTGCTGAATAGCTAAACGACCAATATTAAATAATGCCCATGAAGCAGCAATTAATAATGGTCCGGCAATTACTAATAAACGAGTATCCATAACTGATAATCCTTTCTAAATATTTGAAGTTAAATACAGAAAATAATATTAATCTACAATTATATTATTGTAAATCTATATTATATATGAAATCTTAAATATTTCTTATAAATGTATACCTTTTACAATGATAAATAAAACTTAATTAAACCTCTTTTTAATATGCTAATTAAAATAAAAATATACAAATTTATTATGAAAAATGTCACCATAGTTTCATCATAGGTAATAGGTATATAATTTTTTGTGGCTAAGATTCATTAAAAAAGTAGGATAAAGAATTAAACAAGTTTTAAAAACTTTGGCATTGAACTATCTTCCCAGGAGGTCCCCCCCCAAGTATTGTCGTCGATTTATAACGTTTCACAACTGAGTTCGGAATGGATCAGTGTGGTTCCGCTAAATACACTAAAAACACCAAAGCAAAATAATTACTATCAAGAGATAGTAATTTAGAAGAATCCTCCACTTCTAAAAATGAAGGATTTCTTTTTAAAAAATTCAAGTCCTCGGTCTGTTAGGACATCTCAGCTCATATATTACTACATTTATACTTAATGCCTATCAAACGGTTAGTCTTACCGTGACCTTACTCACTTACGTGATGAGAATACTTATCTTGAGGTGGGCTTCCCACTTAGATGCTTTCAGCGGTTATCCACTCCATACATAGCTACCCAGCGTTTACCGTTGGCACGATAACTGGTACACCAGAGGTATGTCCTTCTCGGTCCTCTCGTACTAAAGAAGGCTCCTCTCAATATTCTAACGCCTACACCGGATATGGACCGAACTGTCTCACGACGTTCTGAACCCAGCTCGCGTACCGCTTTCATGGGCGAACAGCCCAACCCTTGGGACGTACTACCGCCCCAGGATGCGATGAGCCGACATCGAGGTGCCAAACCTCCCCGTCGATGTGAACTCTTGGGGGAGATCAGCCTGTTATCCCTA